GGATACAATTTTGTCCTAATCAACCGACTTTATCGAGAAAGATTACTTTTTTTAGGCCAAGAAGTTGATAGTGAGATCTCAAATCAACTTGTTGGTCTCATGGTATATCTCAGTATAGAAGATGATACTAGGGATCTTTATTTGTTTATAAACTCCCCCGGCGGATGGGTAATACCAGGAATAGCCATTTATGATACTATGCAATTTGTTTCGCCCGATGTGCATACAATTTGCATGGGATTAGCCGCTTCAATGGGATCTTTCATTCTGGTCGGAGGAGAAATTACCAAACGTCTAGCATTCCCTCACGCTTGGCGCCAATGAGTTTTTATTTGAAAAAAAAAGAAGAAGACTATGCCTTCGCCATATCGAATGTGAATAATATGAAAAATAGGTAATAATAGCATGGCACTTCGAGTTCGATATGAACAAACTAGTATTGTTTTTCCTAACATGAGATTTTGTATCGAGATAGTAGTATGAAACAAAGGTTATTCCGATTTGATCTTATGTGTCAGGAGTACATTTCAGCGTCACAAACCATTTTTCTTCCACACCGGAAGTCTCTTTATGATATTTACGTTACGAAAGAAAGAGTACTAAAATGAAAAAAAAAAGAAACTTTGGGATTGCTAAATCACAGACGAGATAAATATAGAAAGCAACAGAACCATCATAGTATTTTTTGACTCCTACAATACGAAAGGAAGGGTGGTAAATGGATCATTCAACGATCTGGATCGGATGGATTCCATTTTTTTCTTCGATAGAATAGAAATTGAAGAGAAGGGAGGAAGAAATGCCATTGCAGAGCCGTATGCAATGTACAAAAGATGCCTGTACGGCTGTTCCATTCTATTTGTTTTTTTTTTTCTTCTTGTTTTTTTATCCCTTACTTTAGCCCAATCCTGCAAGATAGAAGAACCGTTCATGCATGATGTTATATCAATATTATCAGGGTCATGATTCACCAACCTGCTAGTTCTTTTTATGAGGCGCAAGCAGGGGAATTTATCCTGGAAGCGGAAGAACTACTGAAACTTCGCGAAACCCTCACAAAGGTTTATGTACAAAGAACGGGCAACCCTTTATGGGTTATATCCGAAGACATGGAAAGGGATGTTTTTATGTCAGCAACAGAAGCCCAAGCTCATGGTATTGTTGATCTTGTAGCGGTCGAAAATGAAAATACTGGAGATTTCGTGTAAATACATGATTCCGTTTCAAATCAGAATTCGAATTTTTCGTGATTTGATATTGAATGGAAATAATTCATAATCATCAATCATCAGGTTAAGATCGATCTAAACCAACCTATTTTATTATATATATGTATGATATGCCGACAATTAAACAACTTATTAGAAACACAAGACAGCCAATAAGAAAAATCACGAAATCCCCCGCACTTCGAGGATGTCCTCAGCGTCGGGGAACATGTACTAGGGTGTATGTGCGACTCGTTTAGATCATGAGTTCGAACAAACGAAACCATTTTTCCAGTACCAATCACCAATAGGATAGATAGAGTGGAAAAAGCCATTTTTACTATCTAAAAATGAGGATCTATCATATACCTATATTTTTTGTGTATGAAATTTATGGTTTCCATTGGTGCAAATCCAATCACCTCAATTTGAGATGAAAAGCAATTCCCCATTGGTAGCAAATAGTTATCCATTAAGCGGAGGAAATAGTACTACAAGAAGCAAAAAGGTTATGTTCCCTTTCTTGAAAGAACGGACTAACAAGGTCAGCTACCTAGCCAACTTTCATAATTAAATGCCGTCACTGTATGGATAGCTTTTTTTGTGAAAAGATCTATTACTGTATAATTGATTGGTAGAGCCAAAGAGAGTGAACTATACAAGTTTACAATAACATTTGATTAAATGAAAGAAGAGGCTCCGGTGTATAGAGAGGACCTCGCCGTTTATGAAATAACCATAGAAACGACGGAACCCACTATTTTTTGCTTTTATTTTTTTAATATCGTTAGAATTTATTATTTCTAGGTATTTTACCTGAAAGGATTCAAAATCGTGGTTGGGAAGGTCATAGTAGCAAAAGCCATTGGAATTTCTATTTTATATATCGGAATAATCCGTTTTGTTATTAATCAACCGGGGAATAAAAGGATGACTGAAAGAAGAGAAATCAATTAGTTATTCATTCATTAAAGTGTAATTTGATTCAATGACCAGAGTTAGACGAGGATATATAGCTCGGAGACGTCGAACAAAAATTCGTTTATTTGCATCAACCTTTATAGGGGCGCATTCAAGACTTACTCGAACCATTACTCAACAGAAAATGAGAGCTTTGGTTTCCTCTCATCGAGATAGGGGCAGGCAAAAGAGGGACTTTCGTCGTTTGTGGATCGCTCGGATAAATGCAGCGGCTCGTGAGAAAGGGGTATTCTATAGTTATAGTAAATTAATACACAATCTGTACAAGAAGCAATTACTTCTTAATCGTAAAATACTTGCGCAAATAGCTATATCAAATAAGAATTGTCTTTACACGATTTCCAATAAAATTATGAAATAAAAGACATTCTAAAGTCATATATAGGAATGATTGAAACAGAATTGCATTCCCCGGAGAATGTACTCCGGGAAGATAGAATAAAAAAAATTAAGATAAGATAAGTAGTAGAAATGAACGAACATCTTTCAAAAAAAAAAGATTTATTCTTTCCCTATTTGTTGTTTCTTATAACACAACAATAAAATCTGGATTTGAGGCTTTTCGAACAAAACATCAATCTGAGCTTGAATTCCGATTGAAGTTTTGAATCAATGGAAGAGTATATCTATTTATTTCTGGTTCTAGGACCGGTAGTTCTAGGGATTGACTCGGCTCTCTCAAACTGTTTTTCATTATTAAGAAAAGGTAACAAAGATAAAATACGAGCTTGTTTTATAGCAATAGTAATTAATCGTTGTTGTTTCAAGGTCAATCTATTCACCCGTCTAGATAATATTTTTCCTTGTTCACTAATAAATCGACTAATTAAACTCATGTTTCTATAATCAATTCGATCCCCCGATTCAATTGGGGGAAAACGCCTACGAAAAGATCGCTTGGATTTACGAAAAGGTTGCTTGGATTTATCCATGGTTTATTCCTTATTTCTAAAATTCTATTTCTTTATTCATTTCAGATCCGACCGAAATAGGTTTTTTTGTATATTCTATATTTTTATTTGTATATTATTTGTATATTATTATATTATATATATATATATATATGTTTATGTTAAGATATGTTAAGTTCTTCCTTTTCCTGCCCCTTTGAAAGATCAAACACACGTTCGATTTATTTCTTTATTTCCCCATGAATCGTATGCTTGTGACAATATCGACAAAATTTTCTCAAGTCTAATCGACTGGGTGTATTGTGCCGATTCTTTTGAGTAATATATCTAGAAATGCCTGGCGATTCTTTATTGACACCATTTTGGACACAACTGGTACATTCCAAAATAACTCTAACTCGGATATCTTTACCCTTAGCCATGAACCCCCTTTGCATTTTTGTTTGATCAACTTAACTCTTCTGTTTTCGACCCGAACCTAAGAAGACGAAAAGAACAAAAAAGAAAAAAAATCAATATCAATAGAAGTTACTAATTAGAAATTCCATTTCTAAATATTTTGTTGTAATTCTAATTAATATTAATAGAATATTATTATATATATAGTAATAATGTAAGTAATACAATTTTTTTCTAACTATCAATTATTCCTATCCTAATCCCAGTATTTCATTTAAGTATCTTTTTTTTATGCTATGATTTCGTGGAGCTTTTTTTTACCTTAGACTGGACCCCCTTTCTATTTCTGTTCTCCAAAATGGGATCTTAGATCCACCGGATTTTTGCTGAGGTTCAATATACTTTTTCTTTCTCTTTCCTTCCTATCCTAAAGAACTGAAAAAGGGGGGGACTAAGTTTTAGTCACGTCACGTAGAATTGTATCTCAAATTTTCTTCATTTTTTTCGCATATTATATTAATATTATATTAATAATATTAATATAATATTAATAACTAGAAAAAAGGGAATGACAAAGCATCTGGGAATAAACGATTAATTTCTATCAATAGACCCGCTAAAGACCCAAACCATAGAGTAGTTAGCACAGGCGCTGTGGAAAGATATGTTTTTATATCTCGCATTGAAAATCCTCCTTCTTTATTGTAATACATATATGGTCAGATGCTGTAATCATTTGTATTTTTTTGTACGGAATTCCTAACAAAAATGGATATGTACAATGAACAGTAGATAAGATTTTCCTACCCCTGTCCCTAAAAAAGAAAAAGAGACCCTCTTCTTCCTAAGCAAAATAGTCATCTTTTTTATACGTTAGGTTTCAGATGTATATAATTCTTTTATTATATGAAACCAAAAAGAAGAAATGACAAGAAAATTGTATATGAATCGAGGAAAAAATAACGATGTGGAAAACAAGACATGGATTTTGTACAATGACACTGTACAAAAATTTTGGAAAAGGGATGTAGCGCAGCTTGGTAGCGCGTTTGTTTTGGGTACAAAATGTCACGGGTTCAAATCCTGTCATCCCTACCTATTACTTCTCCTATGGGCGGTAACAAGGGATTAATTGACTGGGATCTGAGTGAGATCAATTAAATAAAATTGGACATAATCTTTCATTTTTGCATACCAATGTATACAAGACGCATTGGGGGTACAAAAATGAGAAAATCCTTTTCTTTACAATCGTATCTCCTGTCATAAAAAAGCGCTCTTAGTTCAGTTCGGTAGAACGCGGGTCTCCAAAACCCGATGTCGTAGGTTCAAATCCTACAGAGCGTGATTCCCTTTATGTTATTATGTTATTTCGAATCACAATAAAAAAAACTTAACAAAACACAGTTGAATTGCAACTTGAATTTGACCTCCTGCAAGGAGGAGGTCAATCAAAAAAAATGTTATTCAATCAAAGGTCCAACTGATCACCGCGTCTGTA